GAGTGTATCGAACCTCAGTCAAAATACAGTGAATCTACGATAGAATTTTGGGGAAAATAAATGGAAATGTGGATCCAGTCTAGGGGCGGTTCCACGAAATTCTAACATAGAAAGAAGAAGAAGATACTGAGATTAGGATAGGAAGAATTCCTAGTTAGAAAAAATTGTATTAATTAATTATTACGATATTCGTAATATTATTCTATTAATGAATATGACTCTTTTTCTTTATAGTTATATTAATTAATAGTAATTTAATAGTAATTCTTTTTTAGATTATAGTACTTAGAAGTCATTCGAATTATTAGAATTAGAAAAAGAAAATATTTACAAATTCCATTTCAAGTTAATAACTTTTATTAATATAGTTAATATAGTATAGATATAGAATATAGATTCTTTTTTCTTTTATTTTTCTTTGGTTCGGATCAAAAAGAAAATGAAGAGAGTTCTAAAGTGAAGTCGATCCAAAATGAAAAGGAGGTTCATGGCCAAGGGTAAAGATATTAGAATTATAGTTATTTTGGAATGTACCTGTTGTGTTCGAAAGGGTGTCAATAAAAAATCTCCGGGCATTTCTAGATATATTACTCAAAAGAATCGACACAATACACCCAATCGACTAGAATTTAGAAAATTTTGTCGCTATTGTCAAAAGTATACAATTCATGGGGAAATAAAGAAATAGATGTAACGGAATGCTTGTGTGATTTTTACAAGTAGTGGGAAGACTAAGAACTTTACATCTTAACATATATAATACAAACCAAATCCTATTTTGGTCGAATCTTAATTAAATGAATAAAAAAAAGTATTCTATTTTATAGATTATTTTCTATAGATATATAGAAGGAATAAACAAACCATGGATAAATCCAAAAAACCTTTTCGTAAATCCAAGCGATCTTTTCGTAGACGTTTACCCCCAATCGGATCGGGGGATCGAATTGATTATAGAAACATGAGTTTAATTAGTCGATTTCTTAGTGAACAAGGAAAAATATTATCTAGACGGACAAATAGGTTAACTTTGAAACAACAACGATTAATTACTATTGCTATAAAACAAGCTCGTATTTTATCTTTGTTACCTTTTCGTAATAATGAGAAACAATTGGAGAGAGTGGAGTCGATCCCTAGAACCAAAAATAAATAGATAGACTCTTCAAAAGTCCAATCGGAACTCAAGCTCATATTAATATGAGCTTTTTGCTCGAAAAAAACTAGAATCCAGATTTGATTCTTGTATTATAAACTCTAAAATTATAAAAAAGTAAAAATGGGAAAGAAATCTTTTTTTCTTGAAAGATGTTCGTTTATTCCTACTACTCAAATATTCATTTCTTTTTCTTCTATCTTCCCGGAGTCCATTCTCCGGGAAATCCTGTTTCAATCATTCTTGTTTCCTGTATAATAATTAAGATTCTTTTATTCCTTTATTTGATTTGTATTCTTTTATTTTTTTTTTTTTATTTTTGATTAGTGATTTTATTTGAAATAATATCAAAACAATTCTGATTTGATAGGGCTATTTGCGCAAGTATTTTACGATTCAGAAGCAATTGTCTCTTGTACAGATTGTGGATGAATAGGTTATAACTATAGAATAGCCTATCCTCACGAGTTACCGCATTTATCCGAGTGATCCACAAACGACGAAAATCTCTCTTTTTCCTGCTCCTATCTCGATGAGAAGAAACCAAAGCTCTCATTCTTTGTTGAGTAGTTGTTCGAGTAAGTCTTGAATGAGCCCCTATAAAGGTTGATGCAAATAAACGAATCTTTTTTTGACGTCTCCGAGCTGTATATCCTCGTTTAACTCTGGTCATTGAATCAAATGAAATCTTCTTGAATAACTAATTGATTTCTCTTCTTTCAGTCATCCTTTTCCTCCGGTCGATTAATAACAAAACGGATTCTTCCGATATATAAAATATAAATTCCAATGGCTTTTGCGACTATGACCTTCCCGACCACGATTTTTTCTTTCTTCAAGGTATCTCGCCTGGAAATAAGAAATGAAAATGCTACTAAATAAAAAAGAATAGTGGGTTTCCTCGTTTCTATGGTAACTTCTGAAACGGTGAGGTCCTCTCTATACACCGGAGCCTCTTCTTTCATTTCATCGAATTTTATCGTGAACTTGTATAGTTCACACTCTTTGGCTCTACCCATTCATTTTTCAATTAGAATTCTTTTTTCAATTCTAATTATAAAGTAATAGTCCTTTTCACAAAAAAGCTATCCATACAGTGACGGCATTTAATTCTGAAAGTTGGCTAGGTAGCTGACCCTGTTAGTCCGTTTTTTCAAGAAAAGGAATAGGAGCATAACCTTTTTCCTCCGCTTAATGGATAACTATTTGTTACCAATGGAGAATTCCTTCTCATCTCAAATGGAGTGATTGGATTTGCACCAATAGAAACCATAAATTCATAACATAATTAAGTAGATTATAGATCTTCATTTTTAGATACTAGTCAATTAAAAGGCCGTCTTTCACTATATCTATCCTGATTCATTGATAGTGGTCGTTGATACTGTAAAAAACTTTTACATTTTTCAAACTCATGATCTGAACTGAACGAGTCGCACATACACCCTAGTACATGTTCCTCGACGCTGAGGACATCCTCGAAGAGCGGGAGATTTCGTGACATTTCTTATTGGCTGTCGTGCGTTTCTAATAAGTTGTTTAATGGTTGGCATGGCGTGTCTATAGAATCTCATTCTAGATAGAATAGAGCGGGTTGGTTTAGATCGATCTTAACCTGATGGTTGATGATTATGAATGATTTCTATTCACACGGGAAATTCCAATTTTTAAAAGGAATTCTTATATTTATATGGAATCCCCAGTATTATCATTTTCGACCGCTACAAGATCAACGATGCCATGAGCTTGGGCTTCTGTTGCTGACATAAAAACATCCCTTTCCATATCTTCGGATATAACCCATAAAGGGTTGCCCGTTCTTTGTACATAAACTTTTGTGAGAGTTTCGCGAAGCTTCAATAGTTCTTCTGCTTCCAGAATAAATTCCCCTGCTTGTGCCTCGTAAAAAGAACTAGCAGGTTGGTGAATCATAACCCTGATGATATTTATATAACATCATGAATGGTTCTTCTATCTATATATTGCACGATTGGGTTAAAGTATTAAAGTAAGGGGGAATCAAAAGAACAATAAAAAATAGAATTAAACAACCGTACGGGCATCTTTTGTACATTGCATACGGCTCTGCGATGGAATTTCTCTTTTTGATAGAAGCTATTCTATCGAAAAGAATAAATAGAACCTATCCGATCCAAATCGTTAAATGATCCATTTACCACCCTTCCTTTCGTAGTAGTTAAAAAGATACTATGATGGTTCTGTTGCTTTATATATTTATCTCGTCTGTGGATTAGCAATCCCAAAGTTTTTTTTGATAGGATCCAAGAAGGATCAAATGATTTTTTCCATTTTTTTTAACTCTTTCTCTCATAACATAAAAATAAGAAAGAGACTTCTGGTGTGGAAGAATAATGGTTTGTGACGCTGAAATTGACTCTTGCTTGACACATAAAATCAAATTGGGAATAACCCTTCTTTCATACTACTATCTCGATACAAAATCTCATGTTAGAAAAAAACAATAAAGGTTTGTTCATATCGAACTCGAATTGCCATGCTATTATTACTTATTCTTTATTTAATTCATATTCGATACAGCGAAGGCATAGTATTCTTTTTTTTTCTCAAATAAAAAAACTCATTGGCGCCAAGCGTGAGGGAATGCTAGACGTTTGGTAATTTCTCCTCCGACCAGAACGAAAGATCCCATTGAAGCGGCTAATCCCATACATATTGTATGTACATCCGGTGACACAAATTGCATAGTATCATAAATGGCTATTCCTGGTATTACCCATCCGCCTGGAGAATTTATAAACAAATAAAGATCCCTAGTATCATCTTCTATGCTGAGATATATCATGAGACCAACAAGTTGATTCGAGATCTCGCTATCAACCTCTTGGCCTAAAAAAAGTAATCTTTCTCGATGAAGTCGGTTGATTAGGGCAAAATTGTATCCCTGAGGAACCGTACGTGCACCTTTGGATGCATACGGTTCGAAAGAATTGCGAAAAAAAATCAATGTGTCGATTCCAATCCTATTTCTTTTTTTTTTTAACATGAGTTTTGCTCTCCTTCCCCTTCCCTATATTCTATAATGTATAAAATCAAAAAGAATTTTATGAACTTATTGAACTAACCTCTCATTGATGTATTGTTTCATCGAAATTCAAATTACGATGTCATTTTCTTGTTCCTGAATGGGCCCTTTCAATTCTTTTAGGTTCTTGTTCTACTCCGGGGGAAGATTTTCCCGAATTCCATTTGAGCATATAGGTCAAATGATTCCAGTACCACTTCTTTTTTTTTCAATTTTTCATACCTTTCAAAAAAATATTCGATGTATTCATCATACTACTCCATTGGTAGGCAGTTTAAGATTATCCCTATAGTAAGTCTAATAATAGTCTATGATACAAGCAGTAATCGTGTAATTATTATATATTCTACAAAATAGATTCTCTTATAGTAAGTTATATTCTATTTCATTAATAATGAATTTAATAGATTATTAAGAATTTAATGAAATTTCTATTTTCTTTTTATATTCTTTATTTTAGAATTACTACATTTACACTCCCGTTCTATTACTTTTACTCTTACCATTTACAATTTGGTATTCTTTGAACGGAGCCTGGATACTTTCTTTTATCAGTCCAAGTAAACCATCAATTATTTTAATTGATAATATTGATCCCCAGTAGGAATTATTGTGCTTCACGCTCCGAATTATTGATGGTTCAATAAATGAATATATATTTATTGGATTGGGCGAAACAGAGAATACTCGATCGAGGGAGATAACGGAGAAATACCATATGACCAATCTGTCTGACAAGTCGCACTATACGTCAACCCAAGCTGCATCTTCCTCTCCAGGACTCCGAAAAGGTACTTTTGGAACACCAAGGGGCATTAAGATAAAGAAAAAAATGAAGTACTATATTTTACTTTAATATGGAAACGTAACAATGGTTTTATTGTCTTCATCATTTTTTCTCTTTCTTTTCTATTCTTATATTCTATTTTTATATCTTTTAATCTTCTTTCTATTTAGAATCTTATTTAGATTCTATAAAATAGAACTTAATATTCTTATCTAGCTAGACTTATAGTATATATAAGTATATATATATATAGAAATATATATAGAACTGGAAGATTCATAGAGGAATACAGAATGAATAAAGAAAGATTGTAACGAAGGGGATCGATGGGATCAGCCGATTTTTCGAATGATTTCGAATTCTAAAAGAGTATCTATGCATTTTTTTCCCTAAAAATCCTCCCATTGCGTATTGGTACTTATTGGGTATAGAATAAGATCTGTTTCTATTTGTTCTTCTAAATAGAAAGGAATAGAAAGAATTCTATTTCATTAAAAATAAAAAGAAGGGAATACAAATAAATATTAATCCTTTCCTATAAAAAATCTACCAAACAGGTGAAATACACGGTCTAGTCTTTTCCAATGCGATAAAGTTACATAATGTCTATTTCTTTTTCAGAAAGGGGTATTTACATGGGTTTGCCTTGGTATCGTGTTCATACCGTTGTATTGAATGATCCCGGTCGATTACTTTCTGTCCATATAATGCATACAGCTCTAGTTTCTGGTTGGGCCGGCTCGATGGCTCTATATGAATTAGCGGTTTTTGATCCCTCTGACCCTGTTCTTGATCCAATGTGGAGACAAGGCATGTTCGTTATACCCTTCATGACTCGTTTAGGAATAACCAATTCGTGGGGGGGTTGGAATATATCGGGAGGAACTATAATGAATCCGGGCATTTGGAGTTATGAAGGCGTGGCAGGAGCACATATTTTGTTTTCTGGCTTGTGCTTCTTGTCAGCTATCTGGCATTGGGTGTATTGGGACCTAGAAATATTCTGTGATGAACGTACGGGAAAACCTTCTTTGGATTTGCCCAAGATCTTTGGAATTCATTTATTTCTCTCAGGAGTTGCTTGCTTTGGCTTTGGTGCATTTCATGTAACAGGATTATATGGTCCTGGTATATGGGTGTCTGATCCTTATGGATTAACGGGAAAAGTACAATATGTAAACCCAGCGTGGGGTGCGGAAGGTTTTGATCCTTTTGTTCCGGGGGGAATAGCTTCTCATCATATTGCAGCAGGTACATTGGGCATATTAGCGGGTCTATTCCATCTTAGTGTCCGTCCGCCTCAACGTTTATACAAAGGATTACGCATGGGTAATATTGAAACTGTGCTTTCCAGTAGTATTGCTGCTGTTTTTTTTGCAGCTTTCGTAGTTGCTGGAACTATGTGGTATGGTTCAGCAACTACTCCAATCGAATTATTTGGTCCCACTCGTTATCAGTGGGATCAGGGGTACTTCCAACAAGAAATATATCGAAGAGTTGGGGCCGGACTAGCCGAAAATTTGAGCTTATCGGAAGCTTGGTCTAAAATTCCCGAAAAATTAGCTTTTTACGATTACATTGGTAATAATCCGGCGAAAGGGGGATTATTCAGAGCAGGCTCAATGGATAATGGGGATGGAATAGCTGTTGGGTGGTTGGGGCACCCCATATTTAGAGATAAAGAAGGGCGTGAACTCTTTGTACGTCGTATGCCTACCTTCTTTGAAACATTTCCGGTAGTTTTGGTAGATGGAGACGGAATTGTGAGGGCCGATGTTCCTTTTAGAAGGGCAGAATCCAAGTATAGTGTTGAACAAGTAGGGGTAACTGTTGAATTCTGTGGTGGAGAACTCAATGGAGTCATTTATAGTGATCCTGCTACTGTGAAAAAATATGCTAGACGTGCCCAATTAGGTGAGATTTTTGAATTAGACCGGGCTACTTTGAAATCCGATGGTGTTTTTCGTAGTAGTCCAAGGGGTTGGTTCACTTTTGGGCATGCTACGTTTGCTTTGCTTTTCTTTTTCGGACACATTTGGCACGGCGCCAGAACCTTGTTCAGAGATGTTTTTGCTGGTATTGATCCAGATTTGGATGCTCAAGTGGAATTTGGAGCATTCCAAAAACTTGGAGATCCAACTACAAGGAGACAAGTAGTCTGATACAAAATTCCTTTGCCGTCTTTTGCCTCTATTTTTTCTTTTATTCTAGTATTTAGATATTTCATATATTTCTCTTTTTTTTTATATTTTTATGTATAAATAGAATAATATAGAAAAATTCAAAATAGAATATAATCGAATAGTAATAAGATATGAATGACTATATCTATATATACATACTATATAGATAGTAATAGTAAATTGTAAATCTCAAATTCGAATTTCTTTAGTAAATAATCCAAAATGAATAGGTGTGGAAGCTATAATTGTAAACCACGATAGAATCTATGGAAGCATTGGTTTATATATTCCTCTTAGTTTCGACTTTAGGGATAATTTTTTTCGCTATCTTTTTTCGAGAACCACCTAAAGTTCCAACTAAAAAAATGAAATGATTTTTCATTATTTCCATTGAAGTAATGAGCCCCCATATTAATATTGGAGCTCATTACTTCAACTAGTCCCCATGTTCTTCGAAGGGATCTCTTAATTTTTGAGAGGGTTGCCCAAAAGCGGTATATAAGGCATACCCAGTAAAGCTTACAAGTAAACCGGATATGGAGATGGCGACTAGGGTTGCTGTTTCCATTTTTCAATAATTTCAAGATCACAAAGGATCACGATAATGTTGTTTATTTACAACTACAACAGAATGGTATACAAAGTCAACAGATTTAAACCCATGATGAAAGAGGATTTATGGCTACAAAAACCGTTGAGAGTAGTTCTAGATCTGGGCCAAGATCAACTGGCATAGGGAGTTTATTGAAACCATTGAATTCGGAATATGGAAAAGTAGCTCCAGGGTGGGGGACTACACCACTTATGGGAGTTGCAATGGCTCTATTTGCAATATTTCTATCTATTATTTTAGAAATTTATAATTCATCTGTTTTACTGGATGGAATTTCAATGAATTAGTTCATAAAAACTAGTAAGTCCTAGTTTTTCAATCAAAAAGATTATTTTACTTATACTTACTTAATGCTTAAGATTCTTAATACTTCAACTTAAGATTACCTAAGACTTGGATTTATAGACCATTCTGGTAGTTCGATCGTGAAATTTATTTGTTTTGATATTTCATTTCCGGAATATGAGCGTGTGACTTGTTATAATTGATCCTATTGATAATACAGAGAATGGACCTGTCATCTCTATCAAGATGATTCTACCTCGTCAGATATTTATTCTAGTCTCTGGAGCACGGACTATATAGAATAGATCAAGAAAAGAAATATTTGAACTATGATTCATACCTATTATTCAGACCTCGCAACCGGATGAAAAAAAAATGGAAATAGGGAAATAGGTATTTTCTAAATCAAACAATTTTTTCCTTCATACTTCCGAAAGAAACTTCTTTCTCTAGATTTTGTTGAGTTATTACATTCATTGAAGAAGTGATGATCAAATGGTTTTTACTCAGAAATCCTTTGAGTTTAGCTTTGGTTTTCTTAAATCATCGTGGTTCTAGTATGAATCTGAGGTTTCAATTGATTCATAGGGTCTCAACAAGAGAATTCCTATAAAAAAAAAAAAGATAGGGAAGAGAAGATTCAAGAGGCCTGTCACGATTAACATAAAGAAAGATAGATGAGCCAACTTGATATTGTATTTCTTGGCATTATCATCACAAAGAAGAGATTCCGGATTTTTCTTACTTCGTATCTTTGGGTCAAATCGAGTCAAGTGGCTAAGCCACAAGAAGTTTGAAACTCTCTATTCCATATCCGTTGAAACCAGTATTTGTGTGTTTCGGCTTGAGCCGTACGAGATGAAATTTTCATATACAGCTCTAAGAGGGGGAGTCTTTCTTGGTTTACCTATCTCAATAAAGTATATGATTGGTTCGAGGAACGTCTCGAGATTCAAGCGATTGCAGATGATATAACTAGTAAATATGTTCCTCCTCATGTCAATATATTTTATTGTTTAGGGGGGATTACGCTGACTTGTTTTTTAGTACAAGTAGCTACGGGTTTTGCTATGACCTTTTACTATCGTCCAACTGTTACAGAGGCTTTTTCCTCTGTTCAATACATAATGACTGAGGCCAACTTTGGTTGGTTAATTCGATCAGTTCATCGATGGTCAGCAAGTATGATGGTTCTAATGATGATCTTGCACGTATTTCGTGTGTATCTTACGGGGGGTTTTAAAAAACCCCGCGAATTAACTTGGATTACAGGGGTAGTTCTGGCTGTATTGACCGCATCTTTTGGCGTAACTGGTTATTCCTTACCTCGGGACCAAATTGGCTATTGGGCAGTAAAAATTGTAACAGGCGTACCTGAAGCTATTCCTATAATAGGATCGCCTTTGGTAGAATTATTACGTGGAAGTGCTAGTGTGGGCCAGTCCACTTTGACTCGTTTTTATAGTTTACATACTTTTGTATTGCCTCTTCTTACTGCCGTATTTATGTTAATGCACTTTCCAATGATACGTAAGCAAGGTATTTCGGGTCCTTTATAGAGAAGGCAGATCATAGATATTTGTAATTTATCATATCGGGGAGGAACAAGAGTCTTTTATTGCTACAAATATGTATTATTGAAAAATAAGGCATGTTATTTGGATACTTCTATTCAATTCTGAAGTATTTTTTATTTGATACGAATCGAATAGTTGAAGTATATTTTCCTAAAAGGGGATGGATTATGGGAGTGTGTGACTTGAACTATTGATTGGTCCATGCAGATATATGATTTTATCCGCCAAGTTGGAATTCACAACCCAACGTGTCTCCACATCCAACCATCATGTCAGTCCCTTTATGTAGCATAGGATAGGCCGGTTTTAACTTGAGGAGAATATTTTCTATGATCATACCCGAATCATGTCATACATGAACAGGCTCCGTAAGATCCCTAGAATAAGTGATGTGGAATGATCCAATGTTCTATTTATTTACTTTGTTTTATTTTTTTTTTTAGTAAATTTATTATTTTATTATAATTATATAACTAATTGATAGTCTTAGTATTTCGTATTAATTGGATAGTAATCTTAGTAAATTTTTTATAGTATGTAGATGCATTCATTTCCTTTGCATCGACCCTGATCTATTATACTATCGGAGTTAAATAAGGTATCTAAGGAAGAACAGGGGCTATACTTTATTAGTAACAAGTAAAAACTTTGTATTTTGTTTATGTAATACAATCGAGATGTTGTGAGGATAAATACTAACCAAAAGATATGAGACAATCCAAAAAGCACTTGATCATGATCAAATTTGTAAGCCGACTTGGATATTGAGCATTTCCCTGTTGCCAGAACTGAATTATTTGCAATGAATAATGAATCGTTGAAACTCGGGGAAATGGAATTTGATAAATAGTTTATTAAATAGAGTCATTCTACATTATATATGTAGATATGTATAAAATATAGGTCTTATATGGACCTATTTATGTTCTATGGATCTATTTCTGTGATTCTTTTGATTCTTGCTCGAGCCGGATGATAAAAAATTATCATGTCCGGTTCTTTTGGGGGATGGATCCACAAGAGTTAACCTATCCAAATAACAAAGAAACCTGATTTGAATGATCCTGTATTAAGAGCTAAATTGGCTAAAGGGATGGGACATAATTATTATGGAGAACCCGCATGGCCCAATGATCTTTTATATATTTTTCCAGTAGTAATCCTAGGCACTATTGCATGTAGTGTGGGTTTAGCAGTTCTAGAGCCGTCAATGATAGGTGAACCGGCGGATCCGTTTGCAACTCCGTTGGAAATATTACCCGAATGGTACTTCTTTCCCGTATTTCAAATACTTCGCACAGTGCCCAATAAATTATTGGGTGTTCTTTTAATGGTTTCAGTACCAATAGGATTATTGACAGTACCTTTTTTGGAGAATGTCAATAAATTTCAAAATCCATTTCGTCGTCCAGTAGCTACAACAGTATTTTTGATCGGTACCGCAGTAGCTCTTTGGTTAGGTATTGGAGCAACTTTACCTATCGAGAAATCCCTCACTTTAGGTCTTTTTCAAAGTTAAATAACACGACATAGGTATCTAAGGAAGATCCTCTTCTGGATCTTCCCTAGATACATCAATCTTATTATGTATCTATTCTGCAAATATATGGACCGTGTCGGAGATTCAAAACTTATTCTATTATTTTTTATTTTATTTCTAATTCTAAAAACTAAAAAATTCCAATGGATTTAAAATGAAAACTTTTTCTTAGGTAAATTGATTGCAAAATGCTTCTGTAGAGTGCCCAATATCTGTTTTATATCTTCTATGCGAAAATATTCCATTTTCATAAGATCTTTTTGACTGTGATTCAAAAGGTCCAATAATGTATGTATATTGGACCTTTTGAGACAATTATAGGTCCTGGAAGACAATTCTGATTGGTCAATAAAAATACATGTCAATGGAATTCCTTTTTTGTTTTTCTTGAGATTAGTGAATCTGTATTGAAAGGAAAAAAAGGGTAGATTCCATCTGTTTTCATTTTCCTCTAAATTCATGTACTCTTCCTCTGCATGTAGAAAAGGAATCAATAAATCAATCAAATTACGAGAAGCTTCATAAAGTGCTTCTTTAGGAGTTAAACTTCCATTCGTCCATATTTCTAGAAAGAGTATCTCTTGTTTTTCATTCCCATTCCCATAAGAATGAATACTATGATTTGCATTTCGAACAGGCATAGATACAATATCTATAGGATAACTTCCATCGTGAGATTCATTTATGGATTTCATATGATATCCACGACCTCTCTTGATTTGTAATTCAATACACAAATCAATTGGTTCTGTCAGGTTAGCTATATGCTGTGTCGTGTCAACTATTTGTACAGAAGGTGGTGAGATAATATCTTGAGCTGTTATGTATTTAGGTCCCCTGACGCAAATGGATGCGTCCCTAACTCCATAGAGATTACTTTTCAATACAATCTCTTTCAAATTTATTAAAATATCATGTACTGATTCTTCAATACCCGCTATCGTAGAATATTCATGCAGAACATTTTCAGATGTTGCACGTGTGATACATGTTCCTTCTATTTCTCCAAGTAAAGCCCTTCGCATGGCAATACCTATGGTATTGGCTTGACCTTTCATAAGCGGGGACAGAACAAAACGACCATAATAAAGACGCTTGCTGTCTACTCTTGATTCAACACATTTCCACTTTACTGTTCGAGTGGATCCTGCTACTTCTTCTCGAACCATACTATTATTTTTCTTTTATTTATGATTATTGTATCAGATTATTGAATCATTTATTTCTCTTGGAATCTCTTGAATTATTATTTCTACACACGTCTTTTTTTAGGGGGGCGACATCCATTATGCGGCATGGGTGTTACATCACGTACGAAACTTAAGAGCATCCCATTTCTCCGAATGGCTCGTAATGCCGCATCTCTTCCGAGACCTGGACCCTTTATCATAACTTCTGCTCGTTGCATACCCTGATCAACTAATGTACGAATAGCATTCAATGCCGCGGCTTGAGCAGCATAGGGTGTTCCTTTTCTTGTACCTCTGAATCCAGAAGTACCTGCGGAAGCCCAAGAAACCACCCGACCTCGTACATCTGTAACAGTTACAATAGTATTGTTGAAACTCGCTTGAACATGAATAACTCCTTTTGGTATTCTACGTTCATTCTTTTTTGAACCAATACGTGCATTCTTACGTAAACCAATTTTTGCTATAGGTTTTGTCATATTTTATTAGATCATATTTATATCATATTCATAAGAATAAAATAAAAAGAAAGAAGAATCAGAAAGATACGGGGATAGCTATTTAATATAAAAATGAATCCTTTCTTTTTACATGTACATGGGTTTTTCTTTTAAAAAGTTCTTGATTTAGAACTTGAGAAGGATTACCCCTGTCTCTGTTTATGTCTCAGATTGGAACAAATGACTATAATTCGCCCCCGCCTACGAATCAAACGACATTTTTCACAAATTTTACGAACAGAAGCCCTTATTTTCATATTTATCATTCCTTATTTTCATTCTGAATCTATTTTTTTGGAAACAGAAATTAGTTTATTGCATTTTTGAACCTCGAATTATATCCCTACGAAAAGGATGTTTCAAAGAATGATCTAATCGTTCGAATCTTTTTTGCGAAGTCTATAAATTATACGTCCCCTGGTTGAATCATAACGACTCATTTCGATTTTTACTCTATCTCCGGGTAGTATACGTATAAAACTGCGTCGGATTCTCCCTGAAATATAACCTAGAATTAGATCTTCATTATCTAATCGAACTCGGAACATACCGTTGGGAAGTGATTCAGTAATTAAACCCTCATGAATCAATTTTTGTTCTTTCATTCCAGGGAACCCCCTTTAAGTATTAACTAATAGAGGAAGAGTTCTATAATTCACTTCTCCTCTCTCTTTTACAAATAGTAAGTTCAAGAGAAAATTAGGGTACCTCAGGAAAATCACCATATATAACACAAAATTTCTCCTCCAATTTTTTCTAGTCGAGCTTCTCGATCTGTCATTATACCTCGAGAAGTAGAAAGAATTACAATTCCCATTCCACCTAAAATTTTAGGAATTCGTTGATAGTTGGAATAGATTCGTAGACCGGGTCGGCTGATACGCTTTAATTTTATTTTATTCCCTTTCCTAGTCTTTCTATGTCGTAAGGTTGAAACCAAGAAATTTTTTTGACTTTCTTGATGTTTTCGAACGTTTTCAATAAAACCTTCTCGTAAAAGTATTTTCACAATGTTTTTAGTGATATTAGTAGATACTATTTGAACTCTTCCTTTTTGATCTATGTCAGTATTTCTTATAGAAGTTATTATATCGGCAATAATGTCCCTACCCATGATGAACTATAGTTATTGGTGCCTTCTAATTTTGATATAATCAACATGCTTCTTTTTTGTTTTATTTTTTATTATTTCATTATTAAAATTTCTTAGAAATTTAAAGTATATACATGATACACAATCTATTAATCAGATCTATTTCAGATATTTGAATATTCTATATATAGAATATAGATAGGATATATCCTATTTTCGTCTATAAGAATCTATAAGACCTCGGGTGCTAATGAAACTATTTTAGTAAAATTTAACTGTCGCAATTCTCGAGCAATCGCACCAAAGATTCGAGTTCCTTTTGGATTTCCTTCTTGATCAATGATAACCGCTGCATTGTCATCATATCGTATTATCATGCCGTTGTCACGTTTGAGTTCTTTACACGTGCGTACAATCACAGCTCTAATTATTTCTGATCTTTCTAGAGGCATGTTGGGCACTGCTTCTTTTATTACAGCAACAATAACATCGCCAATATGAGCATATCGGTGATTACCAGTTCCTAGGATTCGAATACACATCAATTCTTGAGCTCCACTGTTATCTGCTACATTCAAAAGGGTCTGAGGTTGAATCATATCATTTTTATTTTAATCTCTTATTTAAATGCAAGGGATAATGAAAAAAAAACTACGGATTTCTTTATCTCTGGATAGACAATATTTCTTTTTTTTTTTTCATTATCCATACTCCTTCTTCTTTTACTTTTGTTTACCTATCCTGAAATAACAAATTGAGTTCGTATAGGCATTTTGCATGCTGCTATTTTCATAGCAGCTTTGGCTACAGTTTCTGATACTCCACTAATTTCATAAAGTATTCGGCTCGGTTTAACAACGGATACCCAATATTCGGGGGATCCCTTGCCCGAACCCATACGTGTTTCTGTAGGTCTCACAGTAACAGGTTTGTCGGGAAAGATACGTACCCATATATTTCCACCACGACGCGCATATCGTGTCATTGCTCTTCGCCCTGCTTCTATTTGTCTAGCTGTGATCCAAGCAGGTTCAAGTGCCTGAAGAGCGTATCTGCCAAAACAAATCTGATTGCCTCGGCAAGATATTCCCTTCATTCGACCTCTATGTTGTTTACGAAATCTGGTTCTTTTGGGGTTATAGTTGATGGTTGTTTCTGAATTCCATCTCTACTTCAAAACCGGACATGAGAGTTTCTTCTCATCCAGCTCCTCACGAATTAAATGATTCAATAATATTATATATATATACACAATATACACATGTATTTCTGTATTTCATTCTATCAAAATAAAGAATATACTCATTTTTTATATTGAATTTTTTAATTTGTTACATAGGTAGCTTTATATATAACTAGGCGTGTTTTTCTATTTTATTTTATCAAAATTTCTAATAAAAAAGAAAATAAATTCTGAAATTAAAGAAAAATAAAGAAAGGTTTCGCGGGCGAATATTGACTCTTTCCTCCTTCATTTGTAGGGTCAATTCATGACCATTCAGAATAAATATATTTTTTTTTTGGTTCATTCCGCCATCCTACCCAATGAATCATTAGGATTGATTCGTTTTCAAGAAAATCCTATGTAATCACGGGTTCCATCGTTCCCATAGCTTCTCTATTAATGCTTAGGCTTTAACTCTGCAATGGAGCTCTCAACAAAATTTGTTATTTGTTTGCGAGTTAATCTCCTCAGTTTTTCTTAACCCGAAGCTCAATTAAATTATTTTTAAATTATTTAGATTATTATTTTAATTTCATTTATTTAATTTATTTTCTTCTATAGTTTCTATTTTTTATTTGTATATTTCTTATTCCATTGTAATTAGTTGTAATTAGATATTTTTTATTTTTATTATATTTATATATTGATGATTATATATTGATGTTGATGCTTTATAACACTGCCTTTTTTATTTTTTTATGGGTGAATTCTTCATAAACCATACATATGGGAATCATATATCATTGATATCTTTATTCTCTCTTTCTATCATCCTTCCATTTTTCCACATCCCCTTTTTTTTTTCACAATTCATAATCAGATTTCTTTTTTATTAAAAGAATTTCAGTTGCTACAACTATATGATCGATTCAGTCATATAGTGACTGTTTCTTGGGATCTCGACAATATGAAGCAATAAGTTGGTTTTTAGTTTTGAGTTTATTGAGTTTTGATAGTTACTAAGTTTATAGTCGGGTCAGACTGTTTATTTTTTCTTTTTTCAATATAAATTCTAAACTCTAAAGAAAAAACTAACGAGTCACACACTGAGCATAGCAATTATAATAAAATCTAAATGAAATCAAAGGGTAAATCAAATTTTTATTCAACCTTATAGAATTATAATTGTTTGTTTTTCTTTGATTAAGAAAAAAATAATAAAAGAGTTTAGAAATATTTTTTATCGATGAGCAGAATGGCGAGATAAAGAAAGGTCCATTATTCTTATTTTCTTATTCTTGGTTTACAAATATCCAAATTTTGATGCCTAAGACTCCATAGATAGTTCTAATTGTATAGGAACAGTGATCAATTTTAGCGCGAATTGTTTGTAAGGGAACCCTGCCTTCTCTGATCCATTCGATACGTGCAATCTCTTTTCCGTCTATACGTCCTGCAATTTGCACTTGAATTCCTTTTGTACCCGTTTGTTCAGTTAATTCAATAGCTTTTTTCATTGCCTTTCGAAATGAGACTCTATTTTTTAATTGTAAAGCTATATATTCTGCAAGAATATTAGGTTGTCCATAAGGCTTTTCAATTCTTGTGATAGCAATATTGAGTCTCCGGTTTACAGAATGAAACTTTTTTTGTACATTCATCTGTAATTCTTCGACTCCCCGTGTCCGTCCTTCTATTAATAAGTTGGGAAATCCAATGTAGATTATGACCTGAATCAAATCTATTCTTTTTTGAATTACTATATGGGCAATTCCTTCGAAACCTGAGGATATTTTCTTATTTTTTTTTACATAGTCCTTAATACAATTCCGTATTCTTTCATCTTCTTGTAGACCCATGGAAAAATTCTTTGATTTTGCGAACCAAAAAGAATGATGACTTTGAGTTGTTCCAAGTCTGAAACCAAGTGGATTTATTTTTTGTCCCATATTTTTATATTCTTTTTCCATCCATTTTTTTCTAAATAGGAATCTAAATTTTAGATTTTAAAGAAATCTTTATATGACAAGTGGTTTTTTTTATCAGATAACTACGTCCTCGAGCCCGGGGTTTTAACTTTTTTACAATAGCACCTCTATTGACTTCAGCTTTACTAATAAATAAATCAGCTTCATTTAAACCCATATTATGACTAGCATTTGCTGCTGCAGAATAAACTAATTTTAAAATTGGATAAGATGCCCAATAAGGCATTAGTTCCAGTATCATGAGTGTTTCCTCATAAGAACGTCCCCGAATCTGATCAATTACTCTTCGTGCTTTGAAAACAGACATATATATATGTTGAGCTAAAACTTTTGCTTCTCTATCCGAATTTTCGTTCTTT